TTTTCGTAAGCGGGCCTTGGCCTTTTCCAGCCTTTCAATGGACCCTTTGCGTAGCTCTTCTGAATTTCGAATAGTACTCAAGATTCTCTGTTTTCGATTATCTAATAAATCACTTAATGAAAGTAGATTATCTTCCCATTACAATTAATTTTAACAATTCCATGACCTCTTCCCGAACCAAACAGGAATCTTTCGATTCATTTGGCTCTCACGCTCACTTACTTATGGGGCATTCCCGTATCACTTTTTTATTTATATTTTTTTTATATATATATAATATAATGAGCTTATCCTCTCTTTTCTGTTCGGATTCAAAAATATTGAAACGGATCGTTGATCCAAGACCAGAATATTCGGAGGACTCTTCCGACCAGACAAAAAATCTGTAATTATCGGCAAAGTTGTTTCTTTTTTTTTATTCAAATCCAAAAAATTCCGCTTACTTTATACATAGGTCGTCGATTCCGCATTGGATAAAAAAAGGAGGGGATTCCCGTTTTTCAGTAACAATAAAAGGTTCACAAATCATTTTATCGATATGAGTGTTCTATATCGGATAAAATGCAAGGATTCGTTTTGAAACTCTCGCCATACTAACATAGTGGTAGAAAGAACACCAATGTTGCGCCCAGACTTCAAACAATTTAGCTTTAACCATGTTTAGGGCCCCATATTATTGGTTAATAGAGAATCAAAGTGTATTTACCAACGAATCACGAAATGCTACGGTTCGTACATATGATTTCTGAATTGATTCAGAAGTAATTCGCGGGATCGTGCACCTTTCTTTCCTAGTTATAAAGAAAAAAGTGCAGCTGGTTAGATCCAGCTTATTCTTGAAATAAACAACTCGCACACACTCCCTTTCCAAAAAAAATCAATACACCAAGGACTACACTTAGATTTATTGGATTTGTTGCTAAAATATCGGTATTAAATCCGAAACTCCCGGCGGACGGCCAGTGACCCAAGGAAACGAAAGAATCGGTTACATTTTTCATATGATCTCCTCTTATAGATAGGACTGACTAAATTGAACAGAGTTCTTTTTGTATTACTTCACCCTTTGTTGATTTTATTTTTTCCGTATTTCTCAATCTATTTAATTTCAATTGAACTCCCCCCCAAAAAAAAATACTTAATTATAATTAGGTCCCAGGCCAGGTATCATATCAATTACGATATATCTCGTTCGTTGCAAGGCGTACTAAAAAAGGGGGTTCCATTGGACCGAGAACGGGAAGGAAAAAAGCGAGTGGATCCGCTAATTCCTGATCCTCAAATTAGTCCTTCCCACGGGGTATTGTATTATCTCAACGAATAAGTTAAAGTTATTGTAGGATTGAAATCTTGATATAATTTGAAAAATGAAGCGGCAAATCTAAGATAATAAAATAAGAAAGATAAAAATAAGACTTTCCCATTTATTTCGAGGATTAAACAAAAGGATTTGCAAATAAAAGCGCTAATGCCACGACCAGTCCATAAATTGTTAAAGCTTCCATAAAAGCCAGACTAAGCAATAAAGTACCTCGTATTTTACCCTCTGCTTCTGGTTGTCTCGCGATACCTTCTACGGCTTGGCCCGCAGCAGTCCCTTGTCCAACTCCAGGTCCAATAGAAGCCAGCCCTACAGCCAATCCAGCAGCAATAACGGAAGCAGCAGAAATCAGTGGATTCATGGTAAGCTCCTCGCATAAAAATAAAGAAATGGTTAATGATACAAGCAACCAATGAATTATGGCTTATTATTCCATTACTAAGATCCATCCAATTGAAATAACTATGAAATGAACTACAAATTTAAAGTAATGAGATTATTGAATGAGCAGAACTATTTAGATCTCGCCTTTTTAGTTCCTATCCATGGAGTCTTTATGAATCCATAATCAATCGGATCTAGTTCTTCCATTTCATTATTTATTTGTTCCGAGCCGTTCTTTCAATTATGCACTCTTTTTCTTCTATATGCTTGATTTCATCTGTTTATTCATTCGGCGGGGCCCATACGAAACGAAAAAGTCTTTCTATTGTAATTTGTAATATAACTAGTAAAGATCTAATATCACATATACATGATTTCTTCGATAACGTAAACCAAAAATTCACATCTTATATTCAACCCGATTCTAGAATCATTCTTTGAAACATACGGAAGGGTTGAATTATAGACATTAAAAAAATTATGTATATCCAGCTCGACCCCACCCCTAACCCATTTTTTATGAATCTCATTTGTAAATTATTAGTTCCTTTTATTTATCATTATCGCGCATTAATACAAGCATGAATACAAACGGACTAATTTCTTAGTCTGAATCCTTACATATCAATATATATAAATATTGGAGATCCAATTGCATGCAATGAATTCGAATTTGGATCCATATCAACCAGTGAATTGAATAAAATCAAATGAAATGGGAATAGTTCCACAAGAACATTCATTTTTTTTATCGCACATCGGAACTGGATAACATAACAATTCTTATCCAAATTA